TAATATATTAAATAGTATGGAGTGAATGCCTTGGAAGAAAAATATAGGCGTGAATAATCACGAAAGTGTTGGCACGAGGAAAACCTGTGACGCCATCCAACCTAACATGGGAAACTAGGGCTAAAAAGCCCACTGCTTTAGCAGTAACAAGGGGAAGTGAAACATCTCAGTACCCTGTAGACCAAATCAACCGAGAGTTCGTTAGTAGTGGTGAGCGAAAGCGAAAAAAGGCAAAACGAAAATTATTCAAATTTAAATTTGAATAATTAAAAGAGTGAAAAGAAATAAAATTTCTACCAGAGAAGGTAATAGTCCTGTAATAACTTTTTTTTTCGTGTAAGTAGGACAAGGCAAGTTTACCTTATCCGAGTATTGGGGGACCACCCTCAAAGCCTGAAGTTATTTTTCTTACCGATAGTGAACAAGTACCGTGAGGGAAAGGTGAAAAAGAAGTTGCGACATTGCAAAGATCCTGAAACTCCATATTTGAGTCGAAGCTTTATTAAAGCAACGGCATACCTTTTGTATAATGGGCAAGTGAATTTTAATAAAGGGCAAGCTTAAGCTAATAAAAGTGAAGGCGAAGATAAATCGAGTCTTTTTGGCGAATTAAAGTCCTTTGTTAAATACCCGAAACCGGCTGATCTAAGCTTGAGCAGGCTGATATTGTAGTGGCAACACTCTTTGGAGGGCCGAACCCGTGTATGTGGCAAAATACTGGGATGACTTGAGTTTAGGGGTGAAAGGCCAATCAAAGTCGGTGATAGCTGGATTTCTGCGAAATCTATTTAAGTAGAGCGTTTTAAACAGATAATTTGGGGTAGAGCACTGTGTTAATAAGGGGGAGTTTAACTCTTACCAAATTATAACAAACTCCGAATACAAATTTTTCATTTAAAGCAGACAGAGTATGTATGCAAAGATTCATACTCAAAAGGGAAACAGCCCAGACTGTAAGCTAAGGTCCATAAAATAGTTTCAGTGGTAAAGGTGATTTTTGCTCTGAGACCGTCAGGAGGTAGGCTTGGAAGCAGCCATTCTTTTAAGACAGCGTAACAGCTCACTGACCTAGAGTAAAAGTCCCGCCAATTTTGAGGGCTTAAAACTATTACCGAAGCTTCAGACAATTTATATAGTAATTTATTACTTCTAAATATTTTGTGGTAGCAGAACTTTCCGTAGGTTGTAAAAGTTTTATTGTAAAATAAAATGAAGATATCGGAAGTGAGAATACTTGTATGAGTAGCATAAAACAATGAAATTAAAGCATTGTGGCCGTAAGTCCAAGGTTTTCGACCTTAAGTAAAACTAGGTCGTGAGAGATTAAAATCTTAATTTAAAACGGTCCCTAAGCTAAAAAGCCAATGCTTTTAGTAATGGGTAAGATTAAACTGTTAAAGGTTGCTGACGAAAAATTAAATTTATTTTTAAAGTTTGTTAAAGGTAAACCACTTTTTCCAAGAAAAAGGCACCTTATTAATAACCGTACCTTAAACCACCACAGGTGGACGGGTGGAGTACACTAAGGCCTTGAGATAACCCTGTTGAAGGAACTCGGCAAAATGACTCTGTAACTTCGGAATAAGGAGTAAAGGTATGTGGCGCAAGCCATTATCTTTGGCACAAAATCGGGGGTGGCGACTGTTTATTAAAAACACAGGTCTCTGCTAACTCGCAAGAGGATGTATAGGGACTGACACCTGCCCGGTGCCGGTAGGTAAAGCTTTGATGTTTACGCGTTGAGGTCAAACCCCGGTAAACGGCGGCTGTAACTATGACGGTCCTAAGGTAGCGAAATTCCTTGTCGGGTAAGTTCCGACCCGCATGAATGGTGTAACGACTTCCCCGCTGTCTCCAACAGGGACTCAGTGAAATTACATAGGTCGTGAAGATGCGACCATCCCACAGCTGGACGGAAAGACCCCGTGCACCTTTACTATAAGCAAATATTGTAATTCAAAGATTTTAGTGTAGAATAGGTGGGAGCCTATGACTCTTTTTCGTAAGGAACTGACGAGGCATCAGTGAAATACCACCCAGAAGTCTGTTGATTTACTAACTACGGGACAGTGTTTGCTGGGTAGTTTGACTGGGGCGGTCGCCTCCTAAAGAGTAACGGAGGCATACAAAGGTAGGCTCATCTCCTTATAAGGGGAATCGAGTATAATGGCAAAAGCCTGCTTGACTGCAAGAAATACATTTCGAGCAGGAACGAAAGTTGGTCATAGTGATCCGGTGGTTCTTTGTGGACAGGCCATCGCGCAATGGATAAAAGGTACGCCGGGGATAACAGGCTAATGATCCTCTAGAGCCCCTATCGACGGGTTCGTTTGGCACCTCGATGTCGACTCATCACATCCTGGAGCTGGAAAAGGTTCCAAGGGTTCGGCTGTTCGCCGACGAAAGTGGTACGTGAGTTGGGTTTAGAACGTCGTGAGACAGTTTGGTCCCTATCTTCTGTGGGTGTTTGAAAATTCCGAGGACTAAACCTTAGTACGAGAGGACCGGGAAAACTCGATCCCTTGTGTTCCGGTTGTTCCCGCAGGGGCAACGCCGGGTAGCTACATCGAGAAGAGATAATCGACCATTAGGCGAGAAACTCACCTCAAGTAAAGTTTTCATAAGGTAGTGGAAGATTACCACTTTGATAGGCGGGAAGTGTAAGAGCTGTAAAGTTTTCAGCTGACCCGTACTAATACCTAAAAAAAGGGCGTATAGCTCAGTTGGTTAGAGTGGTGGACTTTTAATCCGAGGGTCTTGGGTTCAACTCCCAATACGCCCAATATTTAAATATAAGGTGTCAAAGAATACATTATTATCCAAAATAATGTAACTCTGATATACCCTAACAATATGCCCCATTAATTATTTTGTATAGGGGATATAACTCAGTTGGTAGAGTGTACGTTTTGCATACGTGAAGTCAAGAGTTCGAATCTCTTTATCTCCAATTAATTTTTTATATATCTAATAAAAATGGAAAAAGTAACTCAGTTGGTAGAGTGTTGGCTTGTCATGCCAGTGGTCGCGGGTTCAAGTCCCGTCTTTTTCGATATTTTTAATTAATAAAAACATTGGGAGCATAACTCAGTGGTAGAGTGTGTGCCTTACAAGCACGAAGTCAGGAGTTCGATACTCTTTGCTCCCATAAAAAAGGTGTATCGTTGTTATTTACTTTAATTATTCAAAATGTTAGTTCAAGCTGCTAAACTTTTGGGTGCTGGTCTTGCTACTATTGGTTTAGCTGGAGCAGGTGTGGGTATTGGAACCGTTTTTGGTGCTCTTGTTTTAGGTACCGCTCGTAATCCTTCTCTGAAAGATGAATTATTCAGAATTGCAATTTTAGGTTTCGCTTTAACTGAAGCTATTGCCTTATTTGCTCTAATGATGGCATTTTTAATTTTATTCGCTCTGTAAGATAATTTGCCGGAAGTAAAAAAATAATATTTTAGAGAAACAATAAAGGCGGTGTAATTCAGCGGTTAGAATGTTGGAATCATATCCCAAATGTCAGGGGTTCGAATCCCTTTACCGTTAGTTCTTTTGCGACTTTGGTGAAATTGGTAGACACGTCAGACTTAAAATCTGTTTCTAATAAAGAGTATCGGTTCAAGTCCGATAAGTCGCATATAAATCGGCGAGTGTAACTCAGTTGGTTAGAGTGTCAGGTTGTGGCTCTGGAAGACGGGGGTTCAAATCCCCTCGCCCGCCTTGGCTAGATAGTATAATGGTTTAATGCGTTGGGTTGCAAACCCGAAAATGAGGGTTCAAATCCCTCTTTAGCTTTCTTCAATAGCTCAGTTGGTAGAGCATGTGGCTGTTAACCATAAAGTCGTTGGTTCAAGTCCAACTTGGAGAGAAAAAATTTAATTAAAGGTTTGAGTAGCTCAGTTGGTAGAGTGAAGGACTGAAAATCCTTAGGTCGTCGGTTCAAGCCCGATCTCAAACAAAGTAATGCTAGCAAAGATAATTAATAGATTACGTAATAGTTATATGGTATACCATCTTGAGGTTTCTTTTAAAGAAGTAAGTTTTTGTACTAAAATATTAGATATTTTATGGAAAGAAAATTTAATTTGTGGGTACAAAAAAACAAATAATGATATCATAAAAGTTTTTCTTAGATATCACGATGGTTCTCCAATTTGTACTCGGTTAATTATTCTTTCTAGACCAAGAGATCGATTATATCTTTCTTTAATTGATCTTTCTCGTATTTCTGATGATTTTGGTATTTTAATTGTATCTACACCAAAAGGAATAATGACATCAAAAAAAGCTGTATGTAAAGGGGAAGGGGGTGAAATTTTAGCATACATTGCATGACCGTACCAGTTTATCGTTTACCAATAGGAGTTAAATGTTCAAGTAATAATGGCAAAGTTTCTGTTTCAGGTACTAAAGGTTCTGTTGTTTTTAATTCAGTTAGTAACCTTTATAGAAAAGGTGATATGGTTATTTTTTTACCTTTTCTTACGCCCTATTATAGTTCTATTTTTACACAAGCAGTTCAAGGTGTTATTTTTGGTTACACTATAGAATTAAGTCTAAAAGGTATTGGCTATAGAGTCCGTGAAGAAAACAAAAAACTTATTTTTTCTTTAGGTTATAGTAAACCTGTAGTATTAGACATACCTAACGATGTTTCGGTTATATTTAATAAACAAAATTTTTCTATTAGTTGTGCGAATTATAGTGTGTTACAAAATTTTGCTACAACAATAAGAAGATATAGGTTTCCAGATTCTTATAAAGGATCAGGTATTGTTTATAATGGTGAAATTGTAGTTTGTAAGGAAGGTAAAAAAACTTAATGATAAATAAAAAACAAGCACGTCTTCTCTCTTTTTTTATTGGTTCTTCGGGATATTTAGTTCCACGTCCTTATAATGAGTACGTTAAAATTTCAAAAACAATGCACCCTTTTCTTTTAGGAAAACGTAACATTCATTATTTTTATAATCTTGAAAAAAGTTTATATGGTATTCGTGCAACAATGGAAGTTTTTAAAAATATAATATCAAATGGGGGTAATATTCTTTTTATTAGTAATTCTTCTGTCTTACGTCAGCGTTTTTCTAAAGAACCAAATATAAATTGTATACAATGGAAACGGGGATCCATATCAAAATCAAAAAATGCTGATTTAGTAATTCTTGATGGAGTGGAAAAAGAAAATTTAATTGAAGCGCATAGAAAGTGTTTATTATTGGTAGGTATAGGTAGTTCAACCATGAGTAAAATATCATATCCTTTTAATCTGAATATTGAATCTCCTTTGATATCTGATTGGTTCTTAGGGGTTCTTTATACAAGTTATATTCAAGGTAGACGTAAAAAAAAAAGTCAAATAAAAAGTCTTTTAGGGAAAGGTCGTATAAAAAATGAGATTTAAAAATAAATATAAGTCTTGCTTATGGTCCAGAACTAATATTTGGGGCGATCTTTTAGCTAAGGAAGAAACATTTTTACGTCCTAAATGGGATAGTATGATAGCAATTTTACGTAGCCAAAAACGTCGACATCGCCCTCTTGTGAATATTGATAGATATCGACATCCTATATGTCATGATTATAAATATTTAAAACCTCGTTCAAGGGCAAATCAGGTATTTAAATATAATCGTATAGGATATCGTAATACGTTGTCTATTTTATTTTGTTTAAGACGTTTTTATGGGGATTTAAATCATAAGATGTTTAAAAATTTTTGTAAACCTGCTTTAAAATCAAAAGATCCATCTCAAATGCTATTAAATTCTTTAGAAGGTCGTTTAGACATATGTTTGTATCGTTTAGGTTTTTTTCATTCTATTTATTATAGTCGTCAAGCGATTCTTCATAATAAAGTATTAATTAATGGCAAAAAAATAGGCCATTGTGGTTTTGTTCTTCAAAAAGGGGATTATGTTGAATTTTGTCCTTCGCAACGAGGTGCAATTAAAGCTCGATTAGTTGCACGTTTTAAACGGTTTAGATCATCTTACATAAGATTAGAACGTTGGCGATTATCACATCGTTATAAATTGCAACTTCATTTACAGCCAACCCCCAATTGGATTCAAACAGATTATCCAAGCTTAAGTTTTATAGTTTGTTCAGAGGTAGGTGTTCCGGTAATGTATCCTTTTAGAGCAAATATAGATGAAGCTCTTTGGGCCTCTAAATATTCATACTTATAATTATATTATTAAAATAACAATGTGGCTAACATTTTTAACTATTCTTTTAAATATTATTGACCTTGTTCTTCCTTTATTAGTTGCAGTAGCTTATTTTACTTTAGCAGAAAGAAAAATTATGGCAGGCATTCAAAGAAGAAAAGGTCCAAACGTTATTGGGTATATGGGATTGCTTCAGCCTTTAGCTGATGGCCTTAAACTTTTTGTTAAAGAGACTGTTTTGCCAACTAATGCAAATATTGTTCTCTTTATACTAGCACCTCTTTGTACTTTTATTTTAAGCCTAATTAGTTGGGCAGTTATTCCTTTTAGTTTTGGTAATGTTATAGCGGATACACAGTTAGGAGGGTTATACTTTTTAGCAGTATCTTCTTTAGGTGTATATGGGGTATTAATATCAGGTTGGTCAAGTAATTCTAAATATGCTTTTTTAGGTGCTTTACGATCAGCAGCCCAAATGGTTTCTTACGAGATTTCAATGGGTATCAGTTTAATTAATGTATGTTTGTGCGTAGGTACTTTAAATTTAACAGAGATAGTAATTGCTCAGTTTGATATTTGGTTGGTATTTCCTCTTTTTCCAGTAAGTATAATGTTTTTTATAGGTTGTCTCGCTGAGACTAATCGACATCCTTTTGATTTACCAGAAGCAGAAGCAGAATTAGTTTCTGGTTATAACGTAGAATATTCTGCGATGGGGTTTGCCTTATTCTTTTTAGGGGAATATGCAAATATGCTAGTGATGGGGGCTTTAACCTCCATATGTTTTTTAGGTGGTTGGTCATCTCCCTTTGGTATTGGTATTTTACCTGATGGTATTTGGTTAGGTTTAAAAATTTCTTTTTTTGTCATTCTATTTATTGTTATGCGTGCGATTTTACCACGTTATCGTTATGATCAATTAATGAAATTAGGCTGGAAATGTTTTTTACCCTTAGCTTTAGCCTTATTTTTTGTTTCTCAAGGAATTTTAATTAGTTTTGATTGGTTGCCTAATTAATAATTGCTTCTGATACTCTTGATATAGTGCCCAAAATATAATTTGCAATTCAAAAAAAAAAATTAATGGTAACGCTACAATAGTTTGGCTTAAAATATCAGGAGGAGTTAAGCAAGCAGCTATAGAGAATACTATTATGTAAGCTATTCCACGATATTTTACCCATAATATTTTTTTTGTATATTTTTGGATTAAATTTAATGTTATTAAACAAGGAAAACTAAAACTTAATATTTTATTAAGATGTTGTATATGTTCTAAATAGTCATTAAGTCGAGGTTCAAATGTAAGATGAATTGGCGTAAAATTATTAGAGTACGTTGTAAATAATTCCCATAAAAATTTAACAAGCAAAGGGAACAAAATTAAATATAAGTAGGTATAAAATAATATTATACCAATTAAAAGATTTAAAGTTATTTTTGATTCATAAAAAAAAAGACCTGGTCTTAAAAAAAGGTAAATTTGTAAAACGGTTAAAATAATACCAAAGCTAAAACTTATTATAGTACAAAGCTGCATGTATGTAAAAAAAATTTCGGTAAGGCCTGCACTTATAAAATGCGATAGGCCTTGAGGTAAAATTAAAAAAATTAAAGATTGTTTATAAATATATGTAGTAGAAAAAAGCAATAAGGTACCAATAACTGAGTATGCTAATCGGTAATTAAGCTCTTGCAAGTAGTAAATAAATATTCGTATTTTTTTCATTGCTTAAAAAGAAGCTTAGGAAAGATAGTTCAATTGGTAGAACTTTGGTCTCCAAAGCCAAGGGTTGTAGGTTCAAGTCCTTCTCTTTCTGTAGCTTTTGTAAAATTAATAATTAATATGCGATTTAGTTTTTTGCAACTTTTACTTGTAATCTTTCTTGGTTTTCTATTCTTCGCTGATTTTAATCATCTCGCCAAATTAGTTAAACAAAAAATTAAATCGTATAAAAAATTAGATTAACTTTATATTTTTGCCGGTTTGTAGTTTAATTGGTAAAACATAGTTCTCATGAAGCTACCAATGTAGGTTCAAGTCCTGCCAAACCGAATATTAAATGGAGTCTAGCCAAGTTGGTAAGGCGCCCGTTTTTGGTACGGGGATCGGAGGTTCGAGTCCTTCGACTCCAAAAGCCAAAGTGGTGGAATTGGTATACACGCTGGGTTTAGGTTCCAGTCCTTTATAGGATAGGGGTTCAACTCCCCTCTTTGGCAATGTCAAGACCTAATATTAATCAATGGTTTAAAAATAGACAAGGTAAAAAGACAACAAAATCAAAAAGTGTAGGTCTTAAAGGCTGCCCTCAAAAAAGAGGAGTTTGTTTAAAAGTATTTATTTGTTCACCAAAAAAACCTAATTCAGCTCGACGTAAGGTTGTTAAAGTAAGACTATCTAATAAAGTAAGATTAACTGCTTATATACCAGGCCAGGTTCATAGACTTCAAGAGCACTCTCAGGTCTTAGTTCGCGGGGGTCGTGTGCCTGATTTACCTGGTGTAAAATATCGTTTAATACGTAACAAACTTGACTTAGAGGGTCTACCTGGACGTAAAACTTCTCGTTCTAAATATGGGACAAAAAAGCTTGATAAAGGATGTTAGTTAAAGAGAATCAAAATAATAATGTAGATAATCTTATAATAAAAAGTGACCCTCTAGTAAAAAAGATGATTAATCTTTTAATGAAGGATGGTAAAAGGTCTAAAGCTGAAAAGGTGTTATTTAAGTGTTTTCAACTTTTAGATAAAAATTATCCTGGTCAATCAATGCGTATTTTTTATTTAGGTGTGATAGCTGTTAAGCAAGATATAGCTGTTCGTTTAAAACCAAAGCCCAAAAAACGTCGTAATAAACAATCTTTTGATGTGTATTTACCTCGTATAATATCACCCACACGGGGGTTAGGTTTAGGTATCCGTTCTATTTTAAAAACTAGTAAAGAACGTTCACAACAATCTTTTTTGCCTCTTTGGGAAAGTTTAAGTCAAGAATTACTTCAAGCATCTCAAAATAAGGGAGAAGTTGTTTTAAAAAAGTATAGTGTTAGTAAACTAGCATTATCTAATAAACGTAGGGTTCATTTTAGTATTCGTCGTTAAATTTTCAATAGTAAACTTAAAATATGGACTTCATTCATTTTTTTTTCATTGCTGCTTTATTATTTATTATCGGTGTGGGGGGGGTTATTTTAAATAGGACAAATATAGTTGTTGTTCTAATGTCTTTGGAGCTTGCCCTTCTTTCAGTAAGCTTAAATTTTATTATCTTTTCAGCTTGCTTAGGGGATATGACAGGTCAGATTTTTGCTATATTTATTTTAGTAATTGCTGCATGCGAATCTTCTATAGGATTAGCTATTATTTTAGTTTTTTTCCGTGTTAGAGGAAGTATTCGTATTGATCAAGCGTCTTTACTTAAATCTTAAAAAGCTTCCATGGTGAAATTGGTAGACACGGCAGATTCAAAATCTTTTGTCTTTAGACGTGCTGGTTCGAATCCAGCTGGAAGTATTAAGTATGATTAGAACTCAAACTCTTCTTAAAGTTGTAGATAATTCGGGGGCTAAAATAGTAAAATGTATTAAAGTCAAAAAAAAGGGTGGCAAAGCTTATGCGAATATTGGTGATATTGTTCTTGTATCAGTACAAAGCTTACGACCACGATATGGTAGAAGAGTAAGATTAAAAATGAATAAGTCAGAAGTACATCATGGTGTTGTTGTACAAACACGTAGACTTTATAAAAATAAAGGTGGTGTTGGTCAAAGTTTTTCTTCTAATTCGGTAGCTCTAATATCCCCTCAATTAAAGCCCCTTGGTACTAGAATCTCTGCAGTTCTTCCTTTGAGGTTACGAGGATTAAAGTGGGCTAAATTAGCTGCAATGGCTAAAAAAATTATTTAACTAAAAAATGTATTCTTTTCAAAATCATTATTTTGATATTGTTCAAAAAGATTTAGTTCTTAGTGGAAATATTTCAACAGTATCTACATTAAGTGGTCTAAAAAAAGTTGATCTTTGTCTTGGTGGAAATAGTTCTGAAGAAGGATATGTAATAGCCTCTATTGCAGCTTTAAAAATTATTACTGGTCAAACACCTTATTTTACCCAACAAAAAGCTACTTATCAAAAATCAAATTCTGCTAAAGAAGGTGTAGGTGGTAAACTAACTCTTCGTAAACATAAAATGTATTTCTTTTTATATAAACTATTCTTTGAGGTTTTACCTCAAATAAGGCAATTTGAAGGCTTAAGAGCTCCAGCGCATAAAACAATATATTGTTTTGTATTAAAAGATATATTTTCTTTTCAAGAATTAGTACCGTTGTTTCCTTATTTCGAAGATTTAAATAATCTTCAATGTCAATTTCATTTTACTACGAAAAATAAAGATGAAGTTCTATTTTTAGGTAATAGTCTACAACTTTGCTTTATATCCAGTGAAAAATAAAAGCGGAAATAACTCAATTGGTAGAGTGTAAGCTTGCCAAGCTTAAAGCTGAGGGTTCAAATCCCTTTTTTCGCTTTTTTTAATTTATATATATTTATTCTTATATAGTAAAAGACTTAAAAGTTTTTTATTTTGATTAGTTATATGGGATGTTTTTAAAAAATCAACTGAATACCATTTTTTATTTATAAAAATACCTAGACATTCCATTTTAGTTGCTATTTCTGGTATATTTGATTTTAAATCTTCTACTCTTTCATAAATAATCATTATTATTGGGTATCCTAAACCTAATTTAGGCGGTCTTAAGTATAAAGGCACATAATAAAGTTTAAAATTTTTTAATGATAATTTAATTTCAGTAATTTCAGATGTTTTTAAATTACTTGCATTAATAAGAGCAAAAATTGATTGATTATGTAAAAAAAGATTTTTTTTACGTAAATGTCTTTTTCTTGGTGTAAACATTAAAGTTTAAAAATTTTAAGTTTTATTGGTAGCTTATTAGCGCCTGACTTTAAAGCAGGAATTCCATGTTCTGCTTCTACACCATATAATAAAAATACGGTATTACCTGCTGCTAAAGTAGCAATCCAATGATCTACTTTTCCTTTTCCTTTCCCCATACGTGCTGCAGAGGCTTTTTTGCTAACAGCAATATCGGGAAATACAAGAATTTCAAGTTTTCCTTCTCTTTTTACTTTACGTCTAATATTTTGGCGAGCAGCTTCAATTTGTTTCCCAGTTAAAAATCCGGATTCCATTGCAATTAAAGCAAAGTAGTTTAGTTCTTTTAGTTTTTGTGTTTTAGTAGAATTTTTAGGTATTCTTCTTGGTTTAAAGTATTTTCGGTATTTTGTTTTTTTAGGTTGTATTAACATATAATTGTGTTTTATTAATTAAGAACAAATCCAAACTTTTATACCAACACTGCCGTAAGCTGTTTGGGTTTGTGTGTATTGGGCTTGTATACTTTTATTTAATTGACTTAATGGCATAGATCCTATTTGATGTTTCCAAGAACGACTACGTCCTTTAGCCTTATGGGTAAATCTGCCTTTTATTTGTATTTTTAAACCTTTTATTTTTTTATATGGTTCTAAAGCTTTTAAAGCTTGTTTAATAAATGCCAAAAATTGATAATGACGTTTTCTTTTTTGTCTAGAACAAATATTTTGTGTTAAAAACCTAGAAAATGTTAAAGCGCTGGCTTTACCTTTTAAAATTAAATAAATAAGCTGCATACCATATCTTGCAAAATCATATTTTGTACGGTTAAAACCTTTATTAAAGTAAATTAATTGTCTTCGTGCTGGTTTTGGTATTGAACGAGTGTAAGCTTTTAATCTATTTATTTTAAGGGTAACTTTTTTTGTACCAGATAATTTTTGTATTAATTTTAATGCTATATATAATCTAGAAGCAACCACTGTCCAGGATTGTTTTTTTATTTTTAGTTTGTTCTCTTTATAACGTCTAGAAACAAAACGTCCTTTTGACCTAAAATGTAAATGAATAAGATCAATTTCTATAATAATTAATCCTAAATGTCTGTTTATATGTATTTTATTTAAATAATTATTGGTACCTAGACAACAAGACTCTATAAGTTTGTGAATAGTTGATGTTATGTAATAAAACTTTGGTTCGTCCCAATAAGTAGACCCAGTATAAAGGCTATAAGTTGGTCGTAAAATAGTTGGATGAGCTTTTTGAGCCATTTTTTATTTTTTTTTAATTATACCTTTTTTTTTCTTTGGTATAAAAGTTTTTCTAGTTTTTATAAATTCTCCTATTTTATGACCTACCATTTCAGGCTTTATTTTACGTAAAATCATATCTTTACCGTTATATATTTGTAATTTTAGACCTACTGCGGCAGGGTAAATTGTAGATCTTTTAGACCAAGTTATTTTTTTGTGATGTTTAGGGTCTAATTTTTTTAAAAGACTTTTATCAATAAAAGGAGGTTTCCAATTAGATCTTGACATTAGGTTTTGGTTGTATTCTAAAACGTTTAGTAAATTTTCCTTTTGTAGGTTTACCCCATGGAGTAACAGATGGTCTACCGCCTGAAGTTTTACCTTCACCTCCCCCATGGGGATGGTCTACTGGATTCATAGCTACTCCACGTACAATAGGTCTTCGGCCTAACCAGCGTGATTGTCCTGCCTTGTAAAGTTTATTAAAGCGAGAGTTTGTATTTCCAACAATGCCATTAGTAGCAATTGTTTTAATATCAAACCATCTATATTGGCCGGATTTTAAGCGTACTTTTGCTAAATTTTTAGTTCTTTTAAGTATAAGTCCGCAAGCACCAGGAGCTCGTAAAATTTTAGCATTTTGTCCTGGAAATACACTTAAATTATGTATTAGAGTTCCAGTCATTATGTATTGAAGTGATTTACTATGTCCATTTTGTAATCCATTACGTTTAGAATTTGATCTGATAATATCACCTCTTTTTATTTTTGAAGGTGCTATTATATAAGTATGTTGTTGGGTATCAGGATTAAAAATTCTGGCTAAAAAAGCTGATCTATTAGGATCATATTCTAAGCCTACAACTATACCTTGTGTATGTTTTCTTTTAAAGTCTATATTTCTATATAATTTTGTGTGTCCACCTCCTCGGTGCCAAGCTGTAATACGGCCTTTGTGGTTGCGGCCAGTAGAGGAATTCCAAGATTTTGTTAATGATTTAAGAGGTTTTGGAAGAAAAAGTTGTTTAAGTTGTTTCATAAAATATATTAAATCTCAAATTATGCCTTATATTATCGGTACCTCTATTCCAGAAGATAAAGTTTTGGTGCAGTCTATAGCTCATATTTATGGTCTTGGCTTGTCTCAATCTAAAAATTTATGCAAAAAAGCGGGGTTTGGGTCAGACTCTCGAGGCAGGGATGTTAGCTTTTTCAAAGGGAAAATGATAGAAAATTTAGCTGAGGCCACCCCTCTTCCTTTGGGAGCAGATCTTCGTCGTTTCCAAAATGATAAAATTCGACGTTTATGCGTTCTTTCAACTTATAGAGGTTCAAGACATCGAAAAGGGTTGCCTGTTAGAGGTCAACGTACTCATACAAATGCAAAAAAAAGACCATTATTAAAATTAAATGTTAATTAATAGAAAAGTAAGTATCAATAAAAGAGTTGCAATTAATTTTTCTACTAAAGTTTCTTCAATAGTTAAAAATACTACTATTAAAATAGTTTCTAGTGAAGAAAAGGGTAATGTTTATATTAGAAGTACAAATAGAAATATTTTTTGTACTTTAATGGATTTAAAAGATAAAAAAGTTAAAACAAGTTGTTCTTTAAAGGTACCTGATTATATTAACGAATTTAATGAGAGAGAAAATCTTTTTAAACGAGGCATTCTTTTAGGAGAATTATTAGGTAATAGAATAATTGATCTTGGTTATAAAGAAGTAGCATTATATTTAGACTTTAGTATTAATAAAGGTCGTAAAGGTGTTGTAATAGGATTAAAAAAAAAAATTAAAATTTCTTTAATACAATTATCAAAAGGATATTCTCATAATGGATGTCGCCCAAAAAAAATACGTCGTAAAAAAGTTCGGACTAAATTTAAACGTTAATATTATAAATTATTTATACGAAGGAGTGACTGAGCGGTTAATAGTGGCAGATTGTAAATCTGTTGGTTTTCCATCGTAGGTTCGAATCCTACCTCCTTCTTATTCATTTTAATGAAAACTAAAGCTAAAATGGTTCAAAGACATCCATTTCATTTAGTTGATCCAAGCCCTTGGCCTTTAGTGGCTGCTTTAGGGGGTTTAAGTTTAACTTTTGGTGGTGTGTTATTTATGCATAACTATGAGGGTGGGGGTGAATTACTTTGTTTAGGGGTTATTACTATTTTATACGTAATGTTTACTTGGTGGAGAGATATTATTCGTGAAGCTTTATTTGAAGGACAGCATACTCTAGCGGTTCAAAAGGGTCTTCGTATGGGTATGATTCTTTTTATTGTTTCTGAAGTAATGTTTTTTTTTGCCTTTTTTTGGGCTTTTTTCACTTCTTCAATTTCTCCTGTTTTTAATATAGGTGGTGTTTGGCCACCTACACATATTGTTGCAATAAGTCCTTGGGGTTTACCTTTTTTAAATACTGTACTGCTTTTATCATCTGGGGCTAGTGTTACTTGGGCTCATCATGCAATTGTTGCAGGTTTTAAAAAAGAAGCAATGTTAGGATTATATGTAACTTTAATTTTTGCTATAGCATTTACAGGTATGCAAGCTTTTGAATATGCTAATGCACCATTTAGTATGTCTGATGGTGTTTATGGTTCAGTTTTTTACATGGCTACAGGCTTCCATGGTTTTCATGTTATAATCGGTACAATATTTTTAGCTGTTTGTACATTAAGATTGTATTTTGATCATTTTAGTCGTCAACATCACTTTGGTTTTGAAGCAGCAGCATGGTATTGGCATTTTGTTGATGTTGTTTGGTTATTTTTATTTCTTACCATTTATTGGTGGGGATTTAATTTTATAGTTTAAAATTGATATGAAAAAAAAAGAGTTGAGCAAAAATAGTTTGTTAAAATTCTATTATAGTTGCCCTCTTTTTAAAAAATATTACGATCTTGGGCTTTGGTTTGGGGATTTCAATGAGTATCAAAATATAAAATATTGTGAAAAGTATTTACAAAAGTATATATATATTTCACTTCAAAATATATTTTTAAAAAATAATAGATATACATTATATTTAACTTTAATAAAAAGTACTCGTTTTATTAAATTTATAGAGTCAGGGGTTTTTTGTTATATTAATTCCCACTTTTTATTATCTTTTTATGAAAATTCTTTTATAGGCTCATTTCCAAAGTCGAGATTAAAAATTGAAATTTTTATCGAAAATTATTTTAAATTGTATCTACAAGAAAAATTAGTAAAAGATTTTTTAGTATGTCAATTAAAATCTGTTAATGATGTTACTTTCTATTCATTTCAAATGTATGAAGATAGTATTTGTCATTATACTTTAATAAATTTAAGTAACTACTCCAGACTTTCTGACAATATTTTTTTTTCTAAAAATACACTTAACCGTCAAAAAGTAAAGTTTTTAAATAAACCGGAAGAGTTGTGCAACAAAAAAAAAAGATATTCAATATTTATTTGAGTCGATCAGATGTTTTGATAACTTTAATAAAAAAAAGGGAAGCGTTAGCTTTTTTAGTAGTATAAATATAAAGTTTTAAAATAAGATTTTTTAATACTAATTAAAAGGTTAACTGTGTTAAAGTACCTTAAAAGTTTTTAATTCCACTTATGTTTAATAGTCCTCTAGAACAATTTCAAATACTTCCTTTATTAAGTTTTGGTGTGAATCTATTTGATTTCTCTATAACTAATGCTATGATAACTACATGTATTGGTTTATCTTTTTTTCTTTTTATATTTTATTGTCTTTTATCTTACAAATTAAACTGTTTCCCAACACGTTGGCAATTAGTTTTAGAAAGTTTATATATTAGTACTGCAGGTTTAATATGGGATAGTGTAGGTCCAAAGGGTCAAAAATACTTTCCGTTTTTATTTGTTATTTTTAGTTTTATACTGATTTCAAATGTGTCTGGTCTTGTACCTTATTCTTTTACAATAACTAGTCATCTTATTCAAACAATGGTATTAGCCCTTACTGTATTTATTGGAGTAATGATTATTTGTGGTTCAACACATGGCTTTCATATGCTAAGTTTATTTCTTCCTGGAGGTACTTCATTGGTCTTAGCTTTTCTATTAGTACCAATAGAAATAGTATCTTATATATTTAAACCACTTAGTCTAGCTGTTCGTCTTTTTGCTAATATGATGGCAGGTCATACTTTACTTAAAGTAATTGCAGGTTTTGCTTGGTCTATGATGGGAAGTGGTGGTTTATTATTAATAGCGCATATTGTACCTTTAGGGGTTCTTGTAATTCTTTTTGGCCTTGAGTTAGCGGTTGCTTTAATTCAAGCTTATGTATTTACAATTTTAAGTTGTATTTATATAAATGATGCAATTGCTCTTCATTAATAATTGATAATAAATTTTTTGTAAAGTATCTATTTATTAGCATTTTTAGCTCAGTGGATAGAGCATCGGTCTTCTAAATCGTAGGTCGTAGGTTCGAATCCTATAAAGTGTTACGAATGAAATTTGCTTTAATATTTCAAAATGATACTGCGGCTTTTTTACCTGAGATTTTTCTTGCTTTAGCTATTTTAGTTGTCTTATTACATGGTAGCTTCTTAGGTGTTACTGCAGCGTCTTTATATACTTATCTTACTCCAAGTATGATTCGTATTACTTCGGTAACTTTATTTTTAAGTTTGTTATTAGTATTAAATAATTCTGTAGGACCACAAACTTTATGGAACTCCATTTTTGTAAACGATTATTTAAGTATTTGGGCCAAATCTATTATACTTTTAGGTCTTCTTTTTTGTGTTTCCGTAAGTGAAGCCTATATGTTTTCAGCCCGATTTCGGGCATATGAATTTTTTGTTTTTATTCTTGGCATTGCGTTAAGTCTATGCCTATTAATTTCATCGTATGATCTTCTTTCGATTTATTTAAGTATGGAATTCTTATCACTTATTTTTTATGTATTAGCCTGTTGGAAAAAAAATTCATACTTTTCAGCAGAGGCTGGTTTAAAATATTTTATTCTTGGTTCCGTAGCTTCTATATTTTTTTTGTTTGGAGCATCTTTAATTTATTTTGCCTTAGGTACTACTAACTTAGCGTCTTTAGCATTACTTACAGAAAATTTAACTACTTCTTCTCCTTTTATATATTTTGGTCTAATTTGTCTTGTATCTGCTTTATTATTTAAATTAGGTGCAGCACCTTATCATATGTGGATAGCCGATGTTTATGAAGGAGCCCCAACATTGGTAAGTTTAATATTTGCAGTAGTGCCTAAAATTGCATTTTTTGTTGTAGTGTTAAGACTATCGTTTACTAGTTTTTGGTCTTTATTTCCGGTTTTTTGGGAAGACTTTTTTTGTTTTTGTGGAATAATAAGTTTATTTATAGGTTGTATATGTGGACTTGGAGAAACTAAAATAAAAAGACTTCTAGCTTTTAGTAGTGTAGGCCATGTTGGTTTTTTATGCCTTGGTCTTGCAAGTGGAAGTATAGAAGGTATTCAAGCCGTACTATTCTATCTTGTTATTTATATGTTAACAGCAGCCTTTCTGTGGATTTATGTATTACACTTAGATTTAACATCGGATAGTTCTTTAATAACTTTTGCAGATGCCATTGGTCTTGTACGTTCAAATCCTTTTTTAGGACTTGGGGTAGTTTTAATGATATTTTCTTTAGCAGGAATTCCACCGTTTGGTGGGTTTTTTGCTAAATTTAATATTTTTATTGGCTTGGTTGACTCTTCTTTTTTTATTATAGCAATTTTTGCTGTATTTACTAGTGTCATTTCAGCTTTTTATTATATACGATTAATAAAAATTTTTTATTTTGAAAAAAATAATAATTGGTTTTTTTTTGCACCATTAAACAAGGGTGGATCAATAGTTATGGTTTTATGTGGCTTAATTATTCTTTTTTTTATGCTAAGCCCAAACTTTTTTTATTTGCTGTCATATAAAGTAGGTTTAGGTCTTATGTTTTAATACTTAGTTAATGTCCTATAGTATAGATAATAAATATAATACAGATCTTCTTTCTTCTTTTTCGGCTTTTAGATCAGGATTAAGTAACTTCTCTTCTAGGTGGTTATTTTCTACTAATCACAAGGATATCGGTACATTATATTTAATTTTTGGGGGTTTTTCTGGGGTTTTAGGAACAGCAATGTCTGTTCTTATTAGATTACAGCTTGCTAGTCCAGGTAACCAGTTTTTAGGTGGTAATCATCAACTTTATAATGTTATTGTAACTGCGCACGCTTTCTTAATGATTTTTTTTATGGTTATGCCAGTTCTTATTGGAGGATTTGGAAATTGGTTTGTTCCTTTAATGATCGGTGCTCCAGATATGGCTTTTCCTCGTATGAATAATATTAGTTTTTGGTTATTGCCCCCATCATTAATACTTCTTTTAGCTTCTTCTTTAGTAGAATCTGGAGCAGGTACAGGTTGGACAGTTTATCCTCCTTTAAGTGGTATTCAAGCGCACTCAGGACCTTCTGTAGATTTAGCTATCTTTAGTCTTCATTTATCAGGTGCGGCTTCTATTTTGGGGGCTATAAATTTTATTACTACTATATTTAATATGAGAGCCCCAGGTATGACTATGGATAGATTACCACTTTTTGTGTGGTCTGTGTTAATTACAGCTTTTTTATTGTTGTTATCTTTACCTGTTTTAGCCGGTGGTATAACAATGTTACTAACAGATCGTAATTTTAATACTACTTTTTTTGATCCTGCTGGTGGTGGTGATCCAGTTTTATATCAGCATTTATTTTGGTTTTTTGGACATCCTGAAGTTTATATATTAATTTTACCTGGATTTGGTATAGTTAGTCATGTTTTAGCTACTTTTGCTAGAAAACCAGTTTTTGGTTATTTAGGGATGGTTTATGCTATGTTATCAATTGGTATCTTAGGTTTTATAGTCTGGGCTCATCACATGTTTACCGTAGGTCTTGATATAGATACTAGAGCTTATTTTACAGCAGCAACTATGATAATTGCTGTACCTACAGGTATAAAAATCTTTAGTTGGATAGCTACTTTATGGGGAGGTTCTATTCGATTGAAAACACCGATGCTTTTTTCAATTGGTTTTCTTTTTCTCTTTACAATTGGTGGTTTAACAGGTGTAGTATTAGCAAATTCTGGTGTTGATATTGCTCTTCATGACACCTATTATGTAGTTGCTCATTTCCATTATGTATTAAGTATGGGTGCAGCATTTACAATGTTTGCAGCCTTTTATTATTGGATTGGTAAAATGACAGGTCTAGCTTATCCAGAAATTTTAGGTCAAATACATTTTTGGCTTATGTTTATAGGTGTTAATTTAACCTTTTTTCCTATGCATTTTTTAGGTCTTGCTGGTATGCCACGTCGTATACCAGATTATCCTGATTCTTATGCAGGTTGGAATAGCATAGCTTCATTTGGTTCTATTTTATCTTCCTTAGCATCATTATTTTTTTTCTTTGTTGTATACATTACTCTTACAAAAGGGTCTGTTGAAGAGTCAAATCCTTGGGTAAAAGGCAGAGGACTTGCTTTTCCTGCCTTACCGCGTATAAAAGATCAAAACAATAGTAGTGCCGAGTAGTTTAAAATTATGTATAGCCTGTAAAATTAAATTTAATAATTAAAAAAATCAGGTACTTCTCGGGCCCGTAACTCAGTGGTAGAGTGTACGCCTGATAAGCGTAAAGTCAATCGTTCAATCCGATTCGGGCCCAATATAAATAGTTTTAATTAAAAAGTCCTTTTCGTCTAACGGTTAGGACGTTGCCTTTTCACGGCAAAGATACGGGTTCAATTCCCGTAAAGGATTTAGGTTTTTTAATATTTTTAAAAATATGTTTCGTTCTTTAATTGTATATGCTAAAAGTCTTACGAGGCTTTTGCCTGTTCAAACATTTCAGGTGTTTGGACACGAGATTGTTATTAGTGTATCAAAACGTTATTTGTTATCTACACTAACTTTTTTACATCATCATAGCAATGGCAATTATCAAATGCTTACATCTATTTCAGGAGTAGATTATCCTGAGCGAGAAGAACGGTTTGAAATTGTATATGATTTACTAAATGTTAGATCTAATTCTAGGTTAAGAATTAAAACACATACAGATGAAATAAATCCTTTACCCTCTGTAGTAAGTCTTTTTACTTCAGCTAATTGGTGGGAGCGGGAAATTTGGGATTTATTTGGTGTTTTTTTTTCTAATCATCCTGATCTTCGTAGAATTCTTACAGATTATGGATTTGAGGGTCATCCACTTAGAAAAGATTTTCCATTAAGTGGCTATTTTGAACTACGTTATGACGAAGATCAAAGAGTTGTTGTATGTGAACCAATTGAGTTAAGCCAAGAATTTAGGTCATTTAATTTTCATATTCCTTGGTCACAAAATAATATATCTGGTTAATGTCAAGATTAAATTTGAATGCTATATTTAGTTGGATAGATTCACATATTATTGACTATCCTACAGCAATGAATTTAAATTATAATTGGAGTTTTGGATCATCCGCAGGGTTTTGTCTTGTTATACAAATATTAAGTGGTGCTTTTTTAGCTATGCATTATGCAGGTGAAACTCATTATGCTTTTTCAAGTGTTGAGCATATTATGCGAGATGTAAAAAGTGGTTGGTTAATTCGTTATATGCATGCTAATGGAGCTTCATTTTTTTTTATAGTTGTATATGCACATATTTTTAGAGGTCTGTATTATGGATCATATATGGAGCCGCGTCAACAACTTTGGTGGTCAGGTGCTATTATTTATGTTTTAATGATGGCAACTGCTTTTATAGGTTACGTTTTACCTTGGGGTCAAATGAGTTTTTGGGGGGCTACTGTTATTACTAGTTTATTTTCTATTTTCCCTGTTATAGGAAAAGAAGTTGTAATGTGGTTATGGGGCGGTTTTACAGTAGGTAATCCTACATTAAATCGTTTTTTTAGTCTTCATTATTTACTTCCTTTTATTATAGCTGGGTTAGTTTTTGTTCATTTAGGTCTATTACATAAAGATGGTTCTAATAACCCATTAGGGATAAAAACAAAAACAGCAAATGTTAATTTTTATCCTTATATGTATGTTAAAGATTTAGTAGCCTTTTTTGCTCTTTTATCAATATTATCCGTAGTAATATTTTATTTCCCTAATAGTTTAGGGGATCCTGATAATTATTTAGAAGCAGATCCTTATGGTACTCCAGCTCATATTGTTCCAGAATGGTACTTTTTACCCTTCTATGCTATCTTACGTGTAATTCCAAATAAAGTTGGAGGTATTCTTACTATGGGTGGTGCTATTGCAATTATTTTTTTATACCCTCTTTTAAATACTTCTATATTACGTAGCGCAAATTTTCGCCCAATATATGCCGTAGTTTTTTGGCTTTTTGTTGCTGATTTTTGTTTACTTGCTTGGTCTGGTACTACTCCTGTAGATGATTATTTTAAAGTTATAGGGGCTGTTGTTTCTATAGGTTATTTTGCTTTCTTTGTTTTTGGTGGTTTATTTGTGGGTCGTTTAGAAAAAATTCTTGCGTATAGAGCTTTTGGTAAATAGGATAACGTTTATTATTTAATTACGTATATTATGAAGATTCCGTATAAAAATATCTTTCAAATTATCCCTTCTTCTTTTTTTTTTTTTAGTAAACTATCTTTTCTTTCTTTTTTTTTTATTGTACATTCTCGTACCGTTGCAAATATGGATGCATCGCATCCATGGCAAGTCGGCTTTCAAGATCCTGCAACTCCAATAATGGAGGGTATTATTTTTTTTAATGGTTTATTAATGACTTTTATGATATTTATTGCTTGTTTAGTAGGTTGGTTACTATATAAATCTTTAACATTATTTAATGAGTCTGTTCATAGTAATCCTGTAGGGTTTACTCATTCAACATTACTTGAAGTAGTTTGGACTATAATACCAGCTGCTATCTTAATGATTATTAGTATACCGTCATATAATTTATTATATGCTATGGATGAGGTTATTGATCCTAGTCTTACAATAAAAGTTGTAGGACATCAATGGTATTGGTCATACGAGTGTTCTGATTTTGAAATTGCACCTCAATTTCAAAAAGTTTATTCACCTGAACTTGAAGATGCCCGTAAATCTTTAAAAATTATGACTTTAGTGCTTGAAAAGGCTTCTAAAGAAGTAGAGGAAGGAGTAACCCAAACTCAATTATCTATAGCTAAAGAAATTTCAAAATTTATTGATGAAGAAATAACTGAGGACTTAAGTCGTAATGCTTCTTTATTGTTAGCTGGCCGTATAAATTTTATTACTGAAATACTTCAATACGAGGAGGTGAAGAAAGTAAGCTATAATGACTCTAATACTATAAAAAGAGAATCTGCTAAATTTTTAAGTCTTCTTTCGTCAGTCAACGATGATTTAAATAAAAATCAACTTATCACAGAACAAAAAGAAGCTGTTACTAAGTTATTAAGAACTTTTAAACAATATTTAAGAATTACTGAAGAGGATAAACTTAATGAGTTACCTAAATCTATAATAAAGGATTTAACTTTAAGTTCCGATAATTCTTTATCTGAAAAAGAAGGTTCTTCTGATAGTAAAAATTTTGGGTCTGATGATGATTCAGATAGTGATGGTTCAGTTGTTTCAGATTTAACGTATTATGATAAGTCAAATTCTAATTGGGATTGGTGTGAATTTTTAGCGGTAAAAAAGAAATATGAAATTGATGATAGCACTTTAACAAGAAAAGGCTCAGATGCTCTTACATCTGAAAAAATTTGTAATAGTGCGGCATTATTTCCTGAAGAAAATGATACACCCTTTATAGAGCTTGTAGATAATATGAGTAGAGATTTAAAAGAATTAAATAGGTTTATACCTATTGCAAATTTATCTGAGGATAAATTAATTGATACTCAGTTAATTGATCATCAATTAAGGTTAACTAGAGCTGAAAGAGAAGGTTATAGTAGTAAATATGCTTTAGATACTGCAATTGTAATTGATACTTTTGTTAATCGTGAGTATAATACTGCATTAGATGAGTTAAATAATGCAAAATATTACTCACATTGGGCAAATATTGAATTAGCAGCAGCAAAGGTTAATAAACTTACAGCAGAATATTTACAAGCTGATGCCTCTTTAGGAGTTACTGATCCTCTTTTTGTAAGAAGTGTATGGATAAATCAAAAAGGTTATTATTCTTGGAGTAGATTTTTAAGATTAGCCATTAAAAAATTATCAGATGAGGAGAGACTTGTATTTCTTAAAGCTGACGAAAAGTTAAATGGAGCAAATTCTCTTTTAGGCAAGGCTCAAAGAAATTTATCAGCAGAGGAGCTTATTCGCTCAAATTCTATTGCGGATAATGCTAAAGCTCAATTTTTGGCAATGGAAAGAGAAGTTGTTCCTGCCGTTGAAGAATTTAATAGAGGTAAAATTATTTTAGCAAATGCAGAAGCAGAATTAAAGTCTTTTCAAGAAATTTCAGATAGGGCTGCGACAAGATTAGAAAACGCTGAGAATGCATTTAAAAAGGTTAAACCTGTGGCTGATAGAGCTAAAGCACGGTTGAATGCGGTTAAAAGTGTTTATAACACAGCGCAATTAAATCTAACAGGTATTGATAACTCACCAAAGCCAATAAATGGAAACATTATTTTAGAAGAAGCTCAAAATAATTTTGAAATTATTAAAAATAGCTTTGATCAAGCATTAACTAATTTATATAATTCCAAAAAAGAGTTAAATGTTGCTGAGGAAAGACTTAAAGAAGTTAATGTTAATTTAGATAAAACTAAAAGACTTTTCGAAGATACTGGATTATTAGAAATACAAACTCCAGTAGAGGGTAAACCTATAGAATATTATCCAAATCATCTTTGGGAAGCTCATAATGAAGATTATGAATTTGTAAAAGCTCAGCTCATAACAGATACTGCTGAATTAGAAGCAGCAAAAGCGTCCGTTAATTTAGCAGAAGCTAATTTAAGTTCAATTGGTGCCCAATTACTTGAATCCGAATTAAATAAAAGTAAAGCTCTAATCGAGGTATTAAAATTAAATGAGGATAATTTAGACGCTTTAAATAGTGAGATAAAACATATATCTAGTATAGAGTTAGGTATAGCTGAGGTTATTTATACTAAAGCGCTAGACAATTTTGAGAGGGAAGGTTCTAAAATATCTGAATTAATTGTTCGTAGAGCAGAAAAAGGTTTAATAGATGCAAAAATTAATGGTACTAATGGTTATTTAGATTTATTTTTAAAAACTAACTTTGATAGTTTAAATTCAAATAAATTAATTTCTGATTATGCAGACATGTGTCTTTTGAGTGCACATGAAGAATTAATTGATGCTGAAAAAGATTATGAAAAGGCTAGTCGGTTACTTAATAAATCTAAAAAAATATTAGAGAGGGTTACTTTTGATTTATCTAAAGATTATGATAATCCTTATTTAGAAACATTAAGAGACTTACATAAAAATATAGGTTTAAGTTTAAAGAATAGTATAGACCAACTTCGATTAACTGAAATAGAATTTTCTCCTTTAAAGATAAGATTAGAACCAGGTGTTATTCAATCAAAATCTTATAAAGAAGTTGTGTTAGCTAAAGCTGAATTAGCAAATACTAAGTGGCTTGCAGCTAGAGTTGCTAAAACATTAGATATTCCTTTATGTGAAGAGGCAAAACCTTTTAATGTTCAATTTTCACATTTAAATACAGAAAACTCTTCGAACTTAGTTAATGAAGATCCAAAAGATAATACATCTTCTTTTGGTGAAGGAGATGCATCTTCTGATGATTCTAGTGATAAAATTCCGTCAAAATCAGAAAAAGAAATAAAAGAAATTTTATCTAAATTGGATGACATAGAAATTTCTTATAACGCTGAAGGATTTAAGAAAAAAATTGTTACTATTTTTTCTGAATTATCTAAAACATTAGATAACACTAAAATAGATAGTTTACTGACTTTGTTGGATAAATCTTTAAATTCTATGGCTGAAGAAGAAGTTGAAATAAATTCATATTTAAGAAGACAAATAGGACATCTTAAAAGAGAGTTAGATTATTTCAAAATGAAGGAGGAGCAGGAAGTTGAACCTATCAATTTTGATTCATATCTGATAGCAGACGAAGATTTAGTTATTCCTGAAGTATTTGGGACAGGTAAAGCTGGTAAAGTTTTCCGTTTACTCGAAGTAGATAATCGTTTGTTTGTTCCTACAAACACTCATATACGTTTACTTGTTACATCTGCAGATGTTCTTCATTCATGGGCTGTACCAAGTTTAGGTATTAAAGTAGATGCTTGTCCAGGTCGTTTAAATCAAGTATTTCTTTTTGTTAAACGTGAAGGGGTCTTTTACGGACAATGTAGCGAGCTTTGTGGTGTTAATCATGGTTTTATGCCTATTGTAGTTCAAGCTGTTAGCCAAGATGAGTATTTAACTTGGGTTGGAAAAAGATTATGCTCTTAAGTTTTTTACTTATTGTTTTAGCTTTAGGTATAATTGGGTTAATTTTTATTCCATCTAATCAAAAGCTATTTATGAGACAGTATGCTCTTGGTATTACTTCTTTAGTATTTGTTTTTTCTCTTTTTTTATGGCTAGGTTTTGATCAATCTACTCCTAAATTTCAATTTGTTGTTGATTGGTTGTGGCTACCTATAGCTAATATAAATTTAGTTTTAGGTGTTGATGGGATTTCTTTATTTTTTGTTATATTGACAACTTTAATTTTTCCTCTTTGTTTATTAGCATCATGGACTTTCGATAAAGATGATATAAAAACTTATTTAATTAGTTTTTTAAGCATGGAATTAATATTAATTCTTGTTTTTACTAATTTAGATTTATTATTTTTTTATATTTTTTTTGAGGCTGTTTTGATTCCAATGTTTTTAGTTATTGGTATTTATGGTTCACGACAAAGAAAGATTCGTGCAGCATACATGTTTTTTCTATATACTCTTTTTGGATCTTTGTTTATGTTAATAGGTGTAATTTATATATACCTTTTTTCAGGTAGTACAAATTTTGAAGCTCTTTCTACTATAGGGTTTTCTTCTTATGATCAAAAGTGGTTATGGCTTGCTTTTTTTGCTTCTTTTGCTGCTAAAGTGCCTATGCTACCTGTACATATATGGTTACCTGAAGCTCATGTTGAAGCTCCTACCGCAGGTTCAGTAATTTTAGCAGGTATATTATTAAAATTAGGATCTTATGGATTTCTCCGTTTTTCTTTAGGCCTTTTTCCAGAAGCTTCTGTTTATTTTACACCTTTTGTGTTTAGTTTAAGTTTATTGGGGGTTGTTTATACTTCATTAACAGCTATTCGTCAAACAGATTTAAAACGGTTGATTGCTTATACCTCTGTTGCCCATATGAATTTAGTAATGATTGGATTATTTACTGGAACTGTTATTGGAGTAGAAGCTGCAATTTTACAAAGTTTAAGTCATGGTTTCGTATCATCTGCTCTTTTTTTAATTATAGGGGTATTATACGATAGGTGGCACAGTAGAGTTGTTAAATACTATGGAGGTTTGACACACACAATGCCTATTTTTATAATTATATTTCTTTTTTTTACAATGGCGAATCTTGGTTTACCTGGTACATCAAGTTTTGTAGGAGAGTTTCTTTTATTAGTTTCGGCTTTTGAAGCAAATACTACAGCATGTTTTTTTGCTGCTACTTCGATGATACTCGGGGGTGCTTATTCACTTTGGCTATTTAATCGTATTGCTTATGGTAATATTAAAATTGTCGGGTTTGATTTAAGTTTACGAGAGTTTGTACTTTTTTTACCTTTAGTAATAGGTACTCTTTTTATGGGAATTTATCCAAATATATTTTTTTCCGCAATGCATGCTGCGGTTTCAAATTTAGTTTGGTCTGATTTATGGATATAGATTTTTAAAAATCAAAAAGTTCTTTTAGTCTAATGTACGGTATAATACCTGGAATGGATATTGTTTTTAAAGACAAAGGTACGGGTTCAAGCCCCGTAAAGAACTTAGATGTATTTAAATATAGTTTTTTTACCACTTATTGGTTCTATAGTTGCAGGATTTTTTGGACGTTTTCTTGGCGGACGTGGTTCTGGTTTAATAACAATATCTTGTGTTGGTTTAAGTTTTCTTTTAAGTGGTCTTGCTTTTTATGAGGTAGGATTAGCAGGAAGCTCTACATATTTATATTTAATGCCTTGGTTAGAATCTGATTCTTTCCACGTTGATTGGGCTTTTTGCTTTGATAGTCTAACTGTCGTTATGCTTGTTGTTGTTACCTTTATATCTACACTTGTGCATTTATATTCAACAGAGTACATGGGTGAGGATCCCCATTTACCTCGTTTTATGAGTTATTTATCGTTGTTTACTTTTTTTATGTTAATTCTTGTAACAGCAGATAATTTTGTTCAAATGTTTGTAGGTTGGGAAGGAGTAGGTTTATGCTCTTATTTATTAATTAATTTTTGGTTTACACGTATTCAAGCTAATAAAGCTGCTATTAAAGCAATGTTGGTAAATAGAGTAGGTGATTTTGGTTTAGCATTAGGAATTTTTGGTATTTATATTTGTTTTAGGGCTGTTGACTATGCTACAGTTTTTGCTTTAGCTCCTCAATTGTGTTCTGTAAAGCTATCCTTTTTAAATATTAATTTTGATGCTTTAAATTTAATAGGTATCCTTCTTTTTGTAGGTGCTGTTGGAAAATCAGCTCAATTAGGCTTACATATCTGGTTACCAGATGCTATGGAAGGACCTACCCCAGTTTCGGCTCTTATTCATGCAGCAACCATGGTTACAGCTGGTGTTTTTCTTTTAGCCCGTTGTTCTCCTCTTTTAGAGTATTGTCCTAATGCACTTTTTATTATTAGTGTCGTAGGAGGAATGACTGCTTTTTTAGCTGCAACAACAGCTTTAGTTCAAAATGATTTAAAAAGAGTCATTGCTTATTCTACATGTAGTCAATTGGGTTATATGGTATTTGCTTGTGGTTTATCAAATTACTCAGTAGCTGTTTTTCATTTAGCGAATCATGCCTTTTTTAAAGCTTTGCTTTTTCTTGGTGCAGGTTCTGTAATACATGCTGTAGGAGATGAACAAGATATGCGAAAAATGGGTGGGTTAAGACGATTATTACCTTTTACATATGCTATGATGGTTATTGGTTCTTTGGCTTTAATGGGTATGCCCTTTCTTACAGGATTTTATTCAAAAGATGTTATTTTAGAAATAAGTTATGCAACATATTCTAACGCGTCACATTTTGCTTATTGGTTAGGTAGTTTTGCAGCTCTTTGTACCGCCTTTTATTCTATTAGGCTTTTGGCTTTATGTTTTTTATCTGAGCCTAATGGTAGTCGACGTATGTTATTATCTGCGGCAGAGGGTAGTTGGCCTATGGGTTTAGTTTTAGGTATATTGGCAATACCCAGTATATTTATAGGGTACTTTAGTCGTGATCTTTTTATAGGTTTAGGTACTGACTTTTGGGGAAATTCTCTTTTTTATTTGCCTTCTAATTTAAGTATTATAGATGCTGAATTTATGTCTACGGGTGTAAAAATTCTTCCTCTTTGTTTAAGTATGTTAGGAGGATTTGCCTCTTTTATTTTATATAAAAATTATAGTTCTACTTTATTTTTATTTAAAACTTCTTTTATTGGGCGTAAATTTTATACTTTTTTAAATCGTAAATGGTTGTTTGATAAGGTTTACAATGATTTTATAAGTCAAAATATTTTAGATTTTGGTTATCATTTTACTTATAAAACTATCGATAGAGGTTTAATTGAAAGTTTAGGCCCTTTTGGAATTTCAAATGTACTGTTAGATCAAGTCAATAAATCTCGTATGTGGCATTCAGGATATTTATATCATTATTTAGTAATTTTAGGTTGGAGTAATGTTATATTTGGGATTTGGTTCGTTTTTGGTATTCAATTTTTACAAGTACAAGTACTATTACTTTTTATAATATTATGGTCGATCCTATAATTTTTATTATTATTACAATTCTTGGAGTTAGTTTAGGGATTAAAGTAACAAGTACACAAAATCCAGTATATAGTGGATTATATCTTGTTCTTACTTTTTTTTTAGGCTCCGGAATCGCTTTTTTATTAGGTTTAGAGTTTATTGCTTTACTATTTCTTTTGGTTTATGCTGGGGCTATTGCTGTTCTAGTATTATTTGTTGTTATGATGTTAGATGTTAAGGCTATTGAAAATCCTTGGTCCGCAAAAAAAAAACGACTATTTTATATCGCTGGTTTTACTTTTTTTTTCATTGTAATTATGATTTGTTCTAATTCAGATTTACTATTGATATTAAAAACTTTTTCAACCACGTATATAAGTTCATTAATTTTTTTTAGTATTTCTACTTATGAAGATTATATTAAGAAAAATTTTTATCCCATAATCGTTTCTGAAATGGATTCTGATAATTTAAATACAGGAAGTAATAAAATAAATAATTCTGTTGAGTCGGATACCGAAGTAAAAAAAAGTTTAATGGAATTATTAGAAGAAAGAATAAAGTCTTGGGATAATTTATGTGAATCTGAAGGTCTTACTGATTTTTTTCGTTTGCTTTTTAATAAAGAAAGTGTAGACTCATCTTATGCTTTAAATAAAATGTGGTTTGTAGAATTTGATTCATCTTGTGCTTTAAATGACCCGAGTTATTTATTGTACTCCACTTATGCAATTCTATTAATAATTGCTGGTATTATTCTTTTAATAGCTATGGTGGGAGCTATTAGTTTAACATTACAAAAAAATTGCCCTGAATCTTTATATCGTCAATTAGGTCGAGAATCTAAAAACGCTGTCTTTTTAATCAAAGAAAAAAAAAATTCTCAATCCAATAATGACGGAAATTTAGAAGTGTTACCTTAAATTTGCTTACTATTTCTATTAATGATCTTTTAATTTGGGTTAAAAAAGGTTCTACTGTTATACAAGCTTGTCAAGCTGCAGGGGCACAAGTACCAAGATTTTGTTATCACGATAAGCTTTTTGTAGCTGGTAATTGTCGTATGTGTTTAGTTGAAGTAAGTAAATCGCCCAAGCCTCAAGTGTCTTGTGCTTTACCTTTTTTACCTAATTTAAGAATTTTTACAAATACTGCTTTAGTTCGTAAAGCACAAGAATCTGTTATGGAATTATTATTATTGCATCACCCTTTAGATTGTCCTGTTTGTGACCAAGGTGGAGAATGTGAGTTACAAGAGCAAAGTTTTAATTTTGGTTCAGATAAAGGACGATTCTTTTTTTTTAAAAATTCTTTAGGTGATACTTTTTGGGGCGGCCTTATAAAAACAGTTTTACGTCGTTGTATTGTTTGTACAAGATGTGTGCGATATACAAATCAAATAGGGGGCAGTGATTTAATTGGTACTTCTAATCGAGGGGGTCATTCTGAAATTGGAATGTATAAAGAAAGTATTTTAAAAACAGAAACGTCTGGGGGTGTTATTGAATTATGTCCTGTATCTTGGGTAAAGCCCAAACTTATTTAATTAGCTCATGTTTTTTTTAAAAGAATATTACCCTGCATTAATTTTTTTAGGTTTTAGTCTTTTTTTGGCAGCTCTTATTTTTGGAGCTTCGTATATTTTAGCTATTTCAGATTCAGATAGCGAAAAACTTTCTTCTTATGAATGTGGATTTGATCCTTATGAGGATGCTCGTAATGCTTTTGACGTTCGTTTTTATCTAGTTGCAATTCTTTTTCTTTTATTTGATATTGAAACTATTTTTCTTTTTCCTTGGGCTGTATCGTTAAGCCAATTACCTTCTATAGGTTATTGGTCTATGATGGATTTTCTTTTTGAGCTAGTTGTTGGATTTATTTATGCTTGGCAAATTGGTAGTTTAGATTGGGAATGAGAAGTTTAGATTATAAACGTCGGCAAGCTTTTGCTTTATATGAAACTAAACGAAAAGTCCTTCAAAGTGTTGCAACTAATCAAAATTTAGATGTTTCTTTACGCTGGTGGGCTCAATTAGAAAAATCTAAATTACCTCGGCAAGGCAGCTTAAGTCGTGTTCATAATCATTGTGTAGAGACAAAAAGATCACGATCAGTAATACGGTTTTATAAAATGTCTAGACTTCAGTTACGTAGATTAGCTTCAAAAGGGTCTATTTCAGGATTACGTAAGGCTTGTTGGTAAATGACTAATTTAAATAGTTTTAAAATTTAAATGTACAAAAAATTAACAACAAAAAAAGAGATTGCCTTTAATAGTAAGGAGAGATAAAAGAACTAAGGTAGTCTAAATTTTTGTAAAAAATAAGTTATATTTAAAACCAGGTCGTTTATAGATTTTTTTGTAATATTAATTAATAAAAATTAAGTAGTAGTATGCCTCAATTTGATACAATGACTTTTTTTAACCAAGTTTTTTGGTTAATTTCTATTGTTTTTTCTTTTTATGTTATCGTAGTACGATATATGCTTCCTGTTTTAGCTTTTAGCTTAAAGTCTCGATCTAAAAACTTAAGACTAGCTACAACTTCTAATTCAAAGTAAATATCTATAACTTTTTAAATTTCTATCAAGATAATATGCAAGGTAAAATAAATATTATTATTATATCTTGATAAATAATAAATTTTAATTTATTAGGAAGCGTGGCTGAGTGGTTTAAAGCCTTGGTTTGCTAAATCAATGTACGTTTTTAATGTACCGTAGGTTCAAATCCTACCGCTTCCATTATATATTAGTTTAAGTAATGCATTTTAAAAAGAAAATTATATATTCTTGTGAAGTTTGGTCTACTTCAACAGACCTTATAAGTTTAAAATATTGGTCTTTGTTATTACCTTTATTTCGATCTTCTACAGGTTTATCAACAAAAATAAAGCGTTTTACTTTGTTGCGCTCTCCGTTAGGTAATAAAGCATCAAAAGATCAATTTGAAAGACGAGAATATAAGAGTTATTTTTTTTTAAAATCTGAAAACCCTTCTGAGATATTAGCATTATTAGATATTTTAAGATATTCTAGTGGTGTTAAATCAAAGATTTTATTAAAAACTGCAATAAATGTTTAAATTTACTTTTTTGGATAAGTGGTCGAGTGGTTTATGGCACCAGTTTTGAAAGCTGACGTAGTTAATAGCTACCGTGGGTTCGAATCCCTCCTTATCCTAAAATTAATGCAACTAACCAATAAATCAAAATTATTTGGAAATATTTTATCTGACGGCAGTTTAGTTTTTCGTACTTTATCTAGTTATCAATCGCAAAGGTTTTTAAATTCAAAAAAAATTGATTTACTTAATCATCCGGTTTGGACAGGTAAGCGTCCTTCAGAACAAACTGAAATTTCTTCTTTTATTAATCGGTTAAATAAGTAAAGAAACTCTTCTATTTTTGGGGTAAGTAATTACTATATTATAAAAATAATTTTTTTTTAATATAGGTACACAAACTTTGTTATTTTTACTTAAATTACCTTGAATATTAAATAATACTATTAAAAAGTCAGAATAGTATAAACAAGTTATCATTGTTTAATAAAATTAAATATTAACAATATCGTTAAATATTAACAGATATTACTCAAAATGAGTTTGATCCTGGCTCAGAGTGAAGGCTATAAGTCTGCTTGAATACATGCGAGTCGAATGGTTAAGACCATGGCGTACGGGTGAGTAATAGGCTAATATCTACCTTTAACTTCGGGATAATCCCATCCCCCAGGGGAGAAGGTAACAGGAAAATACCGAATAAACAAAGGTACGCCGGTTAAAGATGATTAGGCTTAGTATTAGGTAGTTGGTAAGAAAAAGCTTACCAAGCCTTTGATGCTTAGTTGGTCTGGTAGGACGATCAATCACACTGGGACTGAGACAAGGCCCAGGTTTCATTTGAAGGCAGCAGTAAGGAATATTGCACAATGAGCGAAAGCTTGATGCAGCAAGACTTGGTGAGGGATAGAAGGCTTAGGTTGTAAACCTCTTTTTTAACTGAGGATAATGACATTAAGTTAAGAATAAGTCCCGACTAACTTCGTGCCAGCAGTCGCGGTAATACGGAGGGGGCAAGCCTTATTCGTCATAACTGGGCGTAAAGGGCCCGTAGGTGGCTTTCTGGAAGGTTATTTGTTAAAGACTATAGCTTAACTATAGAAAAGCACTTAAAACAGGAAAGCTTGAGTCTGACAGAGGGAAATGGAATTTTTCAATTAGGGTTAAACTCCAGAGAAGTGAAAAAGAACATCATTTGCGAAAGCGATTTCCTTGTTCAGTACTGACGCTGAGGGGCGAAGGCGTAGGTAGCGAACAGGATTTGAGACCCTGGTAGTCTACGCTGTCAACGATGAGTGCTAATTTTTAGATATCTAGAAATTATAGCTAAGGCATTAAGCACTCCGCCTGAGGAGTACGAGCGCAAGCTTAAAAATCAACGGAATTGGCGGGGGTCCAAACAAGTGGTGGAGCATGTGGTTTAATGCGATAATACGCGCGTAACCTTACCAGTTCTAGTAAATCTGCCATTCTTACGGAGACGTATTGAATTTTGGGATTTTCAGGTGTTGCATGGCTGTCGTCAGCTCGTGTCGTGAGATGTACGGTTAATTCCTGTAACTGAGCGTAACCCTTATCTTTCTTATGTTTTGAATTAATTTTAATTAAAAGATAAACTGGACAGATACTGCCGACGTTGAGTAGGAGGAAGGTGGGGATGAGGTCAAGTCTTCATGGCCCTTATGAACTGGGCTACACACGTGCTACAATGGAAAGTACAATAAGTTGCAAAAAAGTAATTTTAAGCCAATCTTTAAATCTTTTCTTAGTTCGGATTGAGGGCTGCAACTCGCCCTCATGAAGCTGGAATCACTAGTAATCGCGAATCAGGACGTCGCGGTGAATATGTCACTGGGCCTTGCACACACCGCCCGTCACGTCCTGGGAGTTGACTTGGCCAGAAGATTTTGGAATAAACTTTTTAAGTTCTATATTAAAGAGTAAGATATTTCTTTTAGTAGGGTAAAAAAAGAAAGTCCTTTTTAAGGACAGGTAAGCAACCGGGATGAAGTCGTAACAAGGTAGTTGTAGGGGAACCTGCGGCTGGAAAAAATAATTAAGAGGTTAGCCTCTATATCTAGGTCTATACCCGAACTCTTATCGAACTCGAGCGTCCTTATCTAGAAAGCCACACATACTAATGTTAATTGGGAACCATGGCTATATATTTAAATATCCTATGTTTTTGGTTATGCGTTATAGAGCAGTTATGGTAGCTCATCAGGCTCATGCCCTGAAGGTCGTAGGTTCGAGTCCTACTGGCGCTAATATATGGGATTAAAAAAAAAATCTTTTAATAAAAAACTTAAACATTTTACTATAAATTTTGGTCCTCAGCATCCAGCAGCTCATGGAGTTCTAAGACTTATTTTAGAATTAAATGGTGAAGTTGTTCAACGTGCTGATCCTCATATAGGTTTACTTCATAGAGGTACAGAAAAGTTAATCGAGGCAAAAACCTATTTTCAAGCTCTCCCCTACTTTGATAGATTAGATTATGTTTCAATGATGTGTCAAGAACATACTTATGCATTAGCCGTTGAAAATTTATTACAAATAGCTATACCTAAACGTGCTCAATATATTAGAGTTCTTTTTGCAGAAATTACGAGACTTTTAAATCATTTATTAGCTGTGGGGTGTCATGCTATGGATGTAGGTGCAATGACGCCTTTTTTATGGGCTTTTGAGGAAAGAGAAAAATTAATGGAATTTTATGAAAGAGTTAGTGGTGCTCGTATGCATGCTAGTTATTTTCGACCTGGGGGCGTTAGTCAAGATGTAAGTCTTGGTTTGTTAGATGATATTTATGCCTTTGTTTTACAATTTGGTCAACGATTAGATGAAATTGAAGAGATGCTTACAGATAATCGAATTTGGCAAGAAAGATTAGTAGATATTGGTGTCGTTAGTGCTCAAGAGGCCATAGATTGGGGATTTTCTGGTGTAATGTTAAGAGGATCTGGTGTACGTTGGGATTTACGTAAAAATGAACCTTATGAAATTTATTCTGATATAAATTTTCAAGGTGTTGTTGGAAAAACCGGTGACTGTTATGACAGATATTTAGCCAGAGTGGAAGAAATGAGACAATCATTAAGTATTATATACCAATGTTTAAATAAAATGCCAAAAGGAAGTATTAAAGTAGATGATGCAAAAATTAGTCCACCCTCTCGTACAGAAGTTAAACAAAGTATGGAATCATTAATACATCATTTTAAATTATATACAGAAGGTGTTTTTGTACCTGCAGGTGAAACCTATACAGCTACGGAGGCACCTAAAGGAGAATTTGGTGTTTATTTAGTGTCTGACGGTAGTAACAGACCGTATCGATGTAAAATAAAAGCACCTGGTTTTGCTCATCTTCAAGGACTTAATTTTATGTCTAAATCTCATATGTTAGCCGATGTTGTTACTATTATAGGAACACAAGATATTGTTTTTGGTGAGGTAGATCGTTAATAAAAGTTTAAAAAGAGTATATAAACTTTAAATTAGATTTTTTACGATCCAGGGGATGACGCAGCGGTAGCGTGTTCGCTTTGGGAGCGAAAAGTCATAGGTTCAAATCCTATTCTCTTGATTTAGCCTATAATTTTTTCTTTATATTGAAATACCTAATTAAAGGTTTATCTT